GCAATATGTCTACGCTGGTTCAAATCCAGCTCGGCCCAATAATTCGCTGATCCGCCATAACATAAAATGCCCATTTTTTTTTTTATTTATTTTCTTTTCCAGAAAAGCCAAACAAAAAAAATTAGGGAAGAATAAAAAAAGTCCAATTTTCTGATATATCCATCCCTACCGCTATTTGTTTTTTATTTGTTCTATTTATTTAGTTGTTCCCATAAATTCTGACCTTGATAACGCTCTAGATTCATATCAGGATCCTGAAATAGAAAGTTTAATGAAAAGAAAGAGTAAAGTAAACAAAAAAGACTCTTTTTTTTTTTTCATTTTGAAATTGATTATTGATCGATTTATTTGGCAATAACGAAAGGATTACTAGTAACTAGTAATCCGCGTCGCTCTCACTTAAGTGCATACCCGTATGGATATCAATATATCACTCGCGCCTTTGTTTGTTACAACACGGCGATTCGAATCGAAAATATAAAAAATGGCTTGAATAAAATCATAAGACTATCTATGCTGTACACTTTTCTTTATTTCCCTGGGATTGTAGTTCAATTGGTCAGAGCACCGCCCTGTCAAGGCGGAAGCTGCGGGTTCGAGCCCCGTCAGTCCCGATGGATACAATTAAAAAAATACATCAATCGATCCCTCCGTTTTCTGTCAAAGGGGATATAAATGATAGAATTTCATTCCCAACGATATCTTTTTTTTTTTTTATTTTTTTCTTTCTATTTTTGTTGGGGTTTATTTGTAAACTATTTGTAAACGGTGAAAGTGGAAAAGCAGTCAGATGATACATCATCAGATGATTGTACAAGGAAGACGGTAGATTATCGAAAAGAAAGAGTGGAAAAGAATATATAAATAAAGGAAAGGAATTCTTTTGATTGGACCAGGAATCCGTTTTTGTATTCGGTGTGGATAAAAGATCTTCCTATGTTATACTATTCAATTCTCGACGGTGAATCGATTTGATAGCTTAGATATTGTTATTCATGATATTGATCCGATTCGATGTCATTGAAATGTAAGGCATTGCATTGAATTTACAAGCGACAAATTTATCATCTCTATGGGATTAAATCCCGAGTTATTGCGAAGGAAAAAAAAACAATGAAATTATGGAAGTAAATATTCTCGCATTTATTGCTACAGCGCTGTTTATTCTAGTTCCTACCGCTTTTTTACTTATAATATACGTAAAAACTGTCAGTCAAGGTGATTAATTTTAATGAAACTTGACTTTTTATCAAGGATTTAAGAAAAAAAGGATTCCAATTTCACGTCTTAAATAAAATGAATGGACTAGAATCAGCAGTATCCTATAAAACTCGATAGTATGGTAGAAAGATTCATATTTTTTTCTACCATACTATCTATTATTGTAATGTATAAAGATACAAGCTTAATATACTTAATATAGATGAATCCACAATATGTATCTTCATACATGTCGATATCAATTAAATATATGTACTGTACATAGTATCTCAATTTTATTTCTTCGCTTGATCTATTTTATTTGTGTTGATTTCAATCAATCTGAAATAATTGAAAGGCAAGTCTTACGATTTTCTAATTCTTTCATTTCATGGATTTGATTCTTTTGATGGATACCGAGATTCCTATTGAAAATAATCAGAAATGAAGGAAAAATGGAATGGAATAGGCATATATTAATAAAAAAAAAAAGATACCCAAGTAATCTTTTTTTTTACCATTCCAAAGAAGTAATTCATTGAGCAGCTGACAGATGATCCAAAGAGTTTTATGGTAACTTTTCTTCGTATTTCGTTTCGAAAAAAGGGCATACCCTGCCGATTTTGAATTTTACTTCTTTTCTTTGATCCATGATATGAAATGAGTCAATAAAGCATGGCATAAATGAAATTTAAATAAAACAGGGGGTAAGTGTGCAATATGTGACTACACTAAGGCAAGATCTTATTAAAAATATAAAAAAAAAAAGAACTACTTTTTTTCTCTTTGAACAGTAAAGAGGGAAGGAAATAAAAACAAGCAAATACAGAAAACAAAGGGGGGGGCTCCTTGTCCCTCATTGTCCATTTATAACTCTGGTAACAGCTGGTTCATCAAAATAGAAAATTTAGGAAGAATTCTTTTTCTTTTTTTTTAATAAATTGCCTATCATCCGGATCCCTTTTACTTTCGAAATACGAACATGGGAATTATTGAAATGTTTGTTTGATTTTGATTGAAAGGGTGTTATTCGTCTATATTATTGATCCATATTATTCATAGAATACATTACTCCACTAGAATCCAAGAATTTCGAAATGAAGACTAAATAGTTAAAAATAAAGGCTTTGCAAAACGATCTAGAAAACAATTGATACGGTTTGATTCCTCAACCCAATTAGGAGTACCCCTAGAGCCCACTTCTTCCCCATACTACGAGTGAAAGGGAAAATGTAAAGACTACCATTAAAGCAGCCCAAGCAAGACTTACTATATCCATGTGTATTATGTCCCCTATCTCTATGAATATGAAACAAATATGAAGGAATTTTTCCATTATTGTTCACTAATAATAGTGGAATTACTGGCGCAGAGTCAAAAAGAACAGGGAATTCTGACACACCACCGTTGATGAAACACTTCAATAAATCCGCTTAGAACAAGTTCTTATATGATTTCTAGTAAAATCGAGAACCATTAAGCACAAGCAAAATACGCAGTAACACTTTTGGAAGTATCAAAAGAATGTTACTCACATGTATCAATAATAAGACTTATTCTTTCTTTTGGTGTCCCTCATTAAGTAAAAGCCAATTATCTATCCAATCTAATATTAATTGGATGCCTGAACACTCAGAGACTTTCATCAGTCTGTCTACAAAGTATCTTCCAACCCTTCTACAATACAACTATTCATTAGTTAATTAGACACTCCCGTTATCCAATCTAATTCAAGACTCCCCTAGTAGCCCCTCGGGGGGGGCTCCCATATCAAGCAAGATTTACTGATTCCCTTACACTACTTTAGTTTTTCCTTGAATCCTGAACATTAGGAGACGTTAGGATTTCGAGTTTTTTGTTGATCAGGCGACACCCGGATTTGAACTGGGGAATAAGGGATTTGCAGTCCCCCGCCTTACCGCTCGGCCATGTCGCCAAAAGGCTACAAACAAAAAAATGAGTGTATCCCTTTTTTATTTTTAGATCGGATCCATGCCTTCAATTGGTTATAGTATCTCAAGACACACAATATCTAAAAACTTTCCCTTTCTTTTTTCTATTGAAAAAGAAAATGTGGATTCTCAGTGACAAAAGTCAAAATTCAGGACAAATAAATTGGAACCATTAACTATTAACTATTGACTGCAAATTTATGGACGATTCTTCTTCACTTGTCTTTTTCTAATGGTATAAGAAAATAAAACTGGATACATAACTAATCAGTATTGATTTTTTTCAATAAAAAAAAACTTTCTGAATTTCAATTATATTATAATAATATAACAGCAATTATGCGTCTATGTAAACCCCAGAGCATAAGTTGTTACACAGTTGTAGTTATCTAATGAGGTATTTTATCTATCTAGATATGATTGCATAGGGAATCAGCAAGAAATTATCGTGTTTCAATTTTTCATTGAATAGATTAAAAGAAAAAATAGAATTTTTGATAGAGCACGCCATGTCTTGTCTCCACTAGAGCGCTATAATGGAAGAAAAGAAAGACATATCTAAATAGAAATGCTATATCTGCACATGTTTAATAAATACAAGTCCTCTTTTCGTACGCACTTCAATCATATTCTAAATATTCTACTAAAAAATAAAAAAACTAAAAAGTGGGTAAAAACATCTCTCTTCTCTGCGAATCATTTTTTGAACAACGGAGTCCATGAAAAAATTAAGCGCTAGAAAAATCAACTCTCTCCCTATATATATATTTTATATATAATTATAATATATAATTATAATATATTTTATGATTATTTTGTCTTTATCTCAACGAACAGATCAAATCAGGAATTCCTTTCATTTTTCTGGTATTCAATCGGATTGGAATATGTAATATCATAATAATGGTAGAAATTGAATTATTATTTTCTTTTATATTCTAGACAAAACTCCATACGGCTAAATGGCATTTATCAATTCTTTTCTGTATCTGTTTGTTATAAATAAAAATTCAAATTTGAGTATAATTTTTCTTCTTCCGTTAATACGCATTTCATATTTCACACATTCCATATATATTATATGGAATTAGATAAAATTTCATGTGATTCAGTAAACAGAATAGAAATTCAATTCCATCATTATTAGATCGATTCGTATGATTCGATGAAGAATGAGAAAAGAATGGGATTTTTTGATAAGCGGGAAATTCAAAATGCTCGGGGATGCAAATGGGGAAATGTCTACAATACCTGGGTTGAATCAGATACAATTTGAAGGATTTTGTGGGTTCATGGATCGGGGCTTAACAGAAGAACTTTATAAGTTTCCAAAAATTGAAGATACAGATCAAGAAATTGAATTTCAATTATTTGTGGAAACATATCAATTGGTGGAACCGTTGATAAAAGAAAGGGATGCTGTATATGAATCGCTCACATATTCTTCTGAATTATATGTATCCGCAGGATTAATTTGGAAAACCAGTAAGGATATGCAAGAACAAACAATTTTTATTGGAAACATTCCTTTAATGAACTCCCTCGGAACTTCTATAGTAAATGGAATATACAGAATTGTGATCAATCAAATATTGCAAAGCCCCGGTATCTATTATCGATCAGAATTGGATCATAACGGAATTTCGGTCTATACTGGTACCATAATATCAGATTGGGGGGGGAGGTTAGAATTAGAGATTGATAGAAAAGCAAGGATATGGGCTCGTGTAAGTAGGAAACAGAAAATATCTATTCTAGTTCTATCATCAGCTATGGGTTTGAATCTAAGAGAAATTCTAGAGAATGTTTGCTACCCTGAAATTTTCTTGTCTTTCCTGACCGATAAGG